ATACTAGAACCACGATGATTCAATAAAGCTCCCAAGCTAAGCCCAAAGGTTCTCTGAGTAAGAACCTGTGGATCATCACTTATTCAATGAATAGATGTAATGACTAAAAATCCTTTGGTTGATAATTATAACCCTTAGAAATATTTTTTGAGTCCGGTCGCGAGGTCTAAATAGTAGGTATGAATCATAGTTCAAATTTTTCTTGATCTATGGATTCCGTGCTCCAGATATTAGAATAAATATCCGACGGGGTAGAACCATCTCTGTCGAGATGACAGACCCATTCTCTGTACTATCAATAGGATCAATTATAACAAGTCACACACTCATATTCCGGAAATACCGAAACAAAGAAATTCCGCGGTCGAACTACCAGAATGCCCTATAAAAATACTAAGTAATTCCTGAAAAGCCAGGACTTCATGGTTCTTATGGACCTAATTCATTGAAATCCCATCCAGTAAAACGGAAGAATTATAAATCTCTAAAATAATACATAGGAATACCGCAAATAAAGCCATTGCGACACCCATCAAAGGGGTAGTTCCCCATCCAGGAGCTACTTTACCATATTCCGAATTCAACGGTTTCAATAAAGCTCCTACATTTGTTCGTCTTGGACCAGATCTAGAACTACCCTCAACGGTTTGTGTAGCCATAAATACTCTTGCATTGGTTGAGATCTGTTGACTTTGTATACCATTCCGTTGTAAATAAACGATCTTATCATAGATCCATTGTGGTCTTGAAATTATATAATAATGGAAACAGCAACCCTAGTCGCCATCTTTATATCTGGTTCACTTGTAAGTTTTACCGGGTACGCCTTATATACCGCTTTTGGGCAACCCTCTCAACAACTAAGAGATCCATTCGAGGAACACGGGGACTAGTTGAAGTAATGTAATGAGCCCCCCTATACCCTATAGGGGGGCTCATTACATTACTTCAATTGAGATAATGAAAAATTATTTCTTAGTCGGAACCTTAGGTGGTTCTCGAAAAAAGATAGCGAAAAAAATAATCCCTAGAGTCGAGACTAAGAGGAATGTATAAACCAATGCTTCCATAGATTCGATCGTGGTTTACAATTATAGCTTCCACACCTGTTCATTTGGGATCAGCTCCCAGATAAGATAAAGAAAGGACAAGAATCAAAGAAAAAACGGCGATTCAAATCAAGATTTCTGCAGTACCCTATGTTATGTTAAATCACAAAAAGAAAATAGGATAGGGTCGAACGAAACCAGAGCAATGTTGTCTCAGACTACCTGTCTCCTTGTAGTTGGATCTCCAAGTTTTTGGAATGCTCCAAATTCCACTTGAGAATCCAAATCTGGGTCAATACCAGCAAAAACATCTCTGAACAAAGTTCTAGCACCATGCCAAATGTGTCCGAAAAAAAAGAGCAAAGCAAATGAGGCATGCCCAAAAGTGAACCAACCCCTTGGACTGCTACGAAAAACACCATCGGATTTCAAAGTAGCACGATCTAATTCAAAAATCTCGCCTAATTGAGCACGTCTAGCATATTTTTTCACAGTAGCAGGATCGCTATAACTGACTCCATTCAGTTCACCGCCATAGAACTCAACAGTTACACCTACCTGTTCGACACTATACTTGGATTCTGCTCTTCTAAAAGGAACATCGGCTCTCACAATTCCGTCTCCGTCTACCAAAACTACCGGAAATGTTTCAAAAAAAGTAGGCATGCGACGTACAAAAAGCTCATGGCCTTCCTTATCTCTAAAGATAGGATGTCCTAACCACCCAACGGCTATTCCATCCCCGCTGTCCATTGAACCCGCCCGGAATAATCCCCCCTTTGCTGGATTATTCCCGATGTAATCATAAAAAGCTAATTTTTCGGGAATTTTAGACCAAGCTTCTGATACACTCCTATTTTCGGCTAGCCCGGCGCTAACCCTGCGATATATTTCTTGCTGGAAATATCCTTGGTCCCATTGATAACGAGTAGGACCAAATAATTCGATCGGGGTTGTTGCTGAACCATACCACATAGTTCCGGCAACAACGAAAGCTGCAAAAAAGACAGCAGCGATACTACTGGAAAGGACAGTTTCAATATTACCCATACGTAATCCTTTGTATAGACGTTGAGGCGGGCGGACACTAAGATGGAAGAGGCCCGCTAAGATGCCTAAGGTACCTGCTGCAATATGATGAGAGGCTATTCCTCCCGGAACAAAAGGATCAAAACCTTCTACACCCCACGCGGGATTTACAGATTGTACTTTTCCAGTCAATCCATAAGGATCGGACACCCATATTCCAGGACCATACAAGCCTGTTACATGAAATGCGCCAAACCCAAAGCAAGCGACCCCTGAGAGAAATAAATGAATTCCAAAGATCTTGGGCAAATCCAAAGAAGGTTTTCCTGTACGTTCATCACAGAAAATTTCTAGATCCCAATATACCCAATGCCAGATAGCTGCCAAGAAGCACAAGCCAGAAAACAAAATATGTGCCCCGGCCACACCTTCGTAACTCCAAATACCCGGATTCGTTATAGTCCCTCCTGTGATACTCCAACCGCCCCAGGAATTCGTTATTCCTAAACGAGTCATGAAAGGTATAACGAACATACCTTGTCTCCACATTGGATCAAGAACTGGGTCAGAGGGATCAAAAACGGCTAATTCGTATAGAGCCATTGAACCGGCCCAACCAGAAACTAGAGCTGTATGCATTATATGGACAGAAAGTAACCGACCGGGATCATTCAATACAACGGTATGAACACGATACCAAGGCAAACCCATGGAAATACCCCTTTATCAAAGAAAAATAGATACTATGTTACTTTATCGCATTGGAAAAGACTCTGCTTATGCTATGGGCTTCTCCTTTTCAATGGATTATCTCGGAGCAAGGGTGCATTTATATTGCATTCCGTTGGTAATAACAGAACAATTCTGTTCTGTTCGTAGGAACAAAGAGAAGCAAATCTATTCTATACCCGATAAGTACCAATACGCAATGGGGGATGGGTCCCATTTTATATGAGTGAATTATGGATACTTGTTCATCATTTGAACATCCCGGCTCATTCATAATAATTTTTTTATGCATCCCATCTTCTTCGATTAACTTTCCAATCTATGGATAAAACGCGAAAACATAAATATTAAATATTATGAAAAAAAGAAAACCCATTGTCATTGTTACGTTTCCACATTAAAGTGAAATTTTAGTACTTAAAACCCTTTTTCTTTCATTTAATGCCTATTGGTGTTCCAAAAGTACCTTTTCGGATTCCTGGAGAGGAAGATTCGGTTTGGGTTGACGTATAGTGCGACTTGTCAGACATATTGGGTCATATGGTATTTCCCCATTTTCTCCCCCGACCGAGATATCCTCTGTTTCACCCAAGAAAGATTGGTTGAACCATCAATAATTTGAAGCGTGAAGTGCAATTAGAGCCATTTATGTGGGGGATCAATATGAATTTTTCAATTAGAATAGAAGAATTTATGGTTGGCTTGGTTGGACCAATAAAATGAAGTATCCAGGCTCCGTTCAAAAAACCAAATTGGTAAAATATGTATGATTACCTTTTGTATCATAAAGAATTCCTATATTATACCAGCGACCTCAAACCGCCAATCAATCGCTGGAGTCATTATACTATTCCAGTGATTGGTGGAAGCGGAAGACAATAAAATAAATAAAAAATAAGTAGTAGCAAACAAAAGAAGCGGTATTGGGATCATTTGTCCTATATGTGCAAATAGAGGTCGGGTAAATCTTTCCCCGGAGTAGAGCATAAACCTAAACGAATTGAATAGGCCCATTCCGGAACAAGAAAATTCCATCGTAATTTGAATTGAATTTCGATGAAACAATATATCAATGAGGGTAAATTTAGTGAATTCTCTTTTAGGGGTAAGTGAGTAAAAACCCTGCTTTCTTGAAAAATAGAAGAAAAAGTCCCTTCATTAGGAGTTAGAAAAATCCTCCTATGAAAAAAAGGAAAATAAAGGGGGCTGGAATCAACACATTGATTCTTTTTTTGAACCGTATGCATCTAAAGGTGCGTGTACGGTCCCTAAGGGATACAATTTTGTCCTAATCAACCGACTTTATCGAGAAAGAATACTTTTTTTAGGCCAACAAGTTGATAGCGAAATAGCAAATCAACTTATGGGTCTCATGATATATCTCACTATAGAGGATGATACCAAAGATGTTTATTTGTTTATAAACTCTCCCGGTGGGTGGGTAACACCCGGAATAGCTATGTACGATACTATGCAATTTGTGCAACCAGATGTACATACAATATGCATGGGATTAGCCGCTTCAATGGGGTCTTTCGTCCTCGTCGGAGGAGAAATTACCAAACGTCTAGCATTCCCTCACGCTTGGCGCCAATGAGTTTTTTATTTGAGAGAAAAAAGAAGACTATGCCTTCGCCAGATAAAATATGAATAATTAAGTAATAATAGCATGGCACTTCGAGTTCGATATGAGCAAACCATCATTGTTCTTTTATAACATGAGATTCCGTATCGAGAGAGTAGTATGAGACAAAAGGAATTTCTGATTTGATTTTATCTATCGGGGTTCGATTTCAGCGTCACAAACTTTTTTGTTTTCACATCACACATCAGAGGGCTCTTTCCAATATTTCTGTTACGAAAGAGTATTAAAATGAAAAAACATACACCAGATTATCCTTTCCCTATTTGATCGGATCAAAAAGAAACTTTGGGATTGCTGAATTACAGACAAGACAAATATATAAAGCAACGGAACCATCATAGTATTTTTTAACTCTCCCGAAAGAAAGGGTGGTAAATGGACCATTTACCAATCTGGGTCTGATAGATCCTCTACTTTAGGTAAAAGTAGATTCCATTCTAGAGCCGTATGCAACGCGCAAAAAATGCCTGTACGGTTCTTCAATTCTATTTTTCTTGTCTCTTTCGATCATGTGAGATAGAGGAAGCAGTCATTATATTATATCATCAGGGTAATGATCCACCAACCTGCTAGCTCTTTTTATGAGGCACAAACAGGAGAATTTGTCCTGGAAGCGGAAGAACTGCTGAAACTTCGCGAAACCATCACAAGGGTTTATGTACAAAGAACGGGCAATCCATTATGGGTTGTCTCCGAAGACATGGAAAGGGACGTTTTTATGTCAGCAACAGAAGCCCAAGCTCATGGAATTGTTGATCTTGTAGCGGTCGAAAATACGGGGGACTTCACGTAAATCTGCGATTCCATTCCATTTCGAACCATAATTCAATGAGCTGTGTTATTGAATATTTTATTTTCTTGCCAAGGTAAACAGTGGTAGTGGTAAAATATTCAATAAAACAAGAGGAATTCATAATCATCCGGTTAGGGTCGATCTAAACCAGCCCATTCTGTATATGATCCAGCATGCCAACCATTAAACAACTTATTAGAAACACAAGACAGCCAATCAGAAATGTCACAAAATCCCCCGCCCTTCGGGGATGTCCTCAGCGTCGAGGAACATGTACTAGGGTGTATGTGCGACTCGTTCAGATCATGAACTGGAGAAAGGATACCTTTTTTGACAGTATCAATGATCGGTACCAATGAATAGGAATGGAAAAACCCCATATCACTATCGAAAAAGGACCTCTATTGTGTATGAAATTTATGGTTTACTTTGGTAGAAATCCAATCATCTCAACTGGAGATGAGAAGCAACTCCCCATTGGTAGCAAATGGTTATCCATTAAGCGGGGGAATGTAATGGTATTTAAGAAGCAGAAAGATTATGCTCCCATTCTTGCAAAAACGGACTAACAGGGTCAGCTACCTAACTAACCTTCATAATGAAATGCCGTTACTGTATGGGTAGATCTAGTAGTGAAAAGACCTATTACTAGATAATTCATGGGTAGAGCCAAAGAGTGTGAACTGTACAAGTTACTAAATGGGTAAGAGGCTCCGGTGTATAGAAAGGACCTCACCGTTTAAACAGTAACCATAGAAACGATGGAACCCACAATTTCTCATTTTTTTATTTATTTTTTTTGATACCGAGTATCAATAATTTCTTATTTCGAGGTGAAATGAAATGCCTCAAAAAAATCGTGGTTGGGAAGGTCATAGTAGCAAAAGCCATTGGAATTTTTATTTTATACATCGGAAGAATCAGTTTTGTTATTAATAGACCGGGGGGGTAAAAGAATGACTGAAAGAAAAGAAATCAATTAGTTATTCATCAAAGTTTCATTTGATTCAATGACCAGAATTAAACGAGGATATATAGCTCGGAGACGTAGAAAAAAAATTCGTTTATTTGCATCCACCTTTCGAGGGGCGCATTCAAGACTTACTCGAACTATGACTCAACAGAAAATGAGAGCTTTAGTCTCGGCTCATCGGGATAGGGGCAGGCAGAAGAGAGATTTTCGTCGTTTGTGGATCACTCGTATAAATGCAGTAATTCGTGAGAATAAGATATCCTATAGTTATAGTCGATTAATACACGATTTGCACAAGGGGCAGTTACTTCTTAATCGTAAAATACTTGCACAAATAGCTATATCAAATAGGAATTGTCTTTACATGATTTCCAACGAGATCATTAAATAAGGGGATTGTAAGGAATCCACCAGAATGATCTAAACGGAGTTCCCCGGAGAATGAACTCCGGGAGGGTAGGGTATTACTCTAATAAAGTAGTAAAAAGAAACTAACACGTTTCCATAATAATAATAAAGGACTTTATCTTTTTCTTCCCCACTTCTTTTTTTCTTACGACATGACAATACAATCTAGATTCTCGAATGTTTGAACAAAACACCAACCAGAGTTGGGGTTCGGGTTGGAATTTTTATTCAATTGAGGCATGGGCCTATTTATTTCTGGTTCTAGGACCAGTAGTTCTAGGGGTCGACTCGGTTCTCTCAAATTGTTTCTCATTATTAAGAAAAGGTAACGAAGATAAAATACGAGCTTGTTTTATAGCAATAGTAATTAATCGTTGTTGTTTCAAGGTTAATCTATTCACTCGTCTAGATAATATTTTTCCTTGTTCACTAATAAATCGACTAATTAAACTCATGTTTCTATAATCAATTCGATCCCCCGATCCAATTGGGGGCAAACGCCTACGAAAAGATCGCTTGGTTTTAAGAAAAGGTCGCTTGGATTTTTCCATTGTTTATTCCTTATCCCGAAAATCCTATTTCTGAATTCGAATTCATTTTTGATCCGACTGAAATAGGATTTGATTTTTTTCTATATATTATATGTAATTTCCTTTTATTCTTGTTACTTCGAAGGGTAGCACACACACCCTCTCCCTCTGGTTCGGTCTATTTCTTTATCTCCCCATGAATTGTATGTTTGCAACAATAGGGACAGAATTTTCTCAATTCCAATCGACTAGGCGTATTGTGTCGATTCTTTTGAGTAATATATCTGGAAACGCCCGATGATTCCTTATTAACACGGTTTCGGATACAACTGGTACATTCCAAAATAACTCTTACTCTAACATCTTTACCCTTGGCCATGAACCTCCCTTGAATTTTGGATTTACCCAACTCTTTTATTTTCGACCCGAAATCCAATTTCGAAAGATTTTGTTGCAATCAATAGAGTAATATAAAGAATAAGTAATACAACAATTTCTAACTATCAATTATTTTGAATCCTAGTCCATACAGAAATATCTTGTATGATTTATTTGATTTCCCTAGATCCCATTTATTTCTATTTTCTTAGGCCCTTCGAGTCTAACCCAAGTTTTACTGAGATTGAATCCACTTTTGTTTTTTCTTTTTCTGTCCTTCTATATTTGATTTGGAAAATTGGAAAAAAGAATAAAACAAAGAGAGGAAGAAGGATTAGTCACAGATAATTTATTATCTCACTAATCTTCTTCATCCCTTCCCATGTCAATAACTAGAATGAAAAAAACGGGAATGTCAACGCATCTGGGAATAAATGATTGATCTCTATCAATAGCCCTGCTAAAGACCCAAACCATAGAGTACTTAGCACAGGTGCCACAGAGAGATATGTTTTTATATCTCGCATTGAAAACTCTCCTTCTTTTTTGTAATACATATATGATCAGATGCATATGTAGTTAAGGATCACTTGTATTAGTACGTGAAATCCCTAACAAAAATGGATATATACAACGACCCGGTAGATAAGATTTCCCTTTCCTTAAAACAGAAAAAGACACCCCCCTCTTCCTGAGTATTACCGACAAATATTCATTTCTCTATCCGACGGATTTCATATGTAAATAATTCTTTTATTATATGTTATATGAGACCAAAAAGAACAAATTGCAAGCGAAATTGTTGATTATATGGGGGAAATAATGATGTGGAAAACAAGACAGGGATTCTCTACAATGACACTGTATACCAATTGAAAGGGATGTAGCGCAGCTTGGTAGCGCGTTTGTTTTGGGTACAAAATGTCACGGGTTCAAATCCTGTCATCCCTACCTATTACTTTTCCCGTGGACAGTAATTGAGATCGATCCTAATTGTACATACATTATGATACTATAGACATGCAAAGTATATTGGGCCTATAAAAGGAATACTTTTTTATGGTCTTATCTATTGTGATAAGAAGGCGCTCTTAGTTCAGTTCGGTAGAACGTGGGTCTCCAAAACCCGATGTCGTAGGTTCAAATCCTACAGAGCGTGATTCTGTTCTTGAATTACAATGAAAAAACTTCACCAAATTAAACAGCAACCTTAATTTGACCTCCTGTGAATTAAAAAAGGAGGAGGTCAGTCAAAAACGAGATGTTACTTAATCAAAGGTCCAACTGATCACCGCGTCTGTATTGTAAATATGCAGTTACGAATAATCCAGCCAAAGTAATAGGAATTAGACCTAACACGATTCCAAATAGTAAAACTTCAATCATTTCGGTTTGTTTGAAAGGGGAAAAAGAGAGGTAATATCTATTCTTAAATATTAATCCGAATCGATGATGAATCTCAATGATCAAGAATTGACACTTGACGCGAGAAGTCACTATAAAATACCTAGAATCTCGCAGAAAAATTTATTTTTATGAATTGTTCAGTCAATTCATTTCAAATAAGTCGTATCTTGCTCAGACCAATAAAAAGAGCAGAGGTTATAGTTGAAGCCGCCAGTAGAAAACCGAAATAACTAGTTAGAGTAGGCATAAAGGAGCTAAATAAGATACGTTCTTTTTATACATATGATGATAAAACATTTACCTAAGTTTACATTTTTCAAAAAGAAAAGGATACAAAAAATATCAACTGATAAAATCTGCTCCAATTAAAAGTTTTTGATTCATCAATCATTATAGACGGGACTAACAAAGATAGGGTAACAGAAGTAGAAAAAAAGATTGATCTAGTGATCCATCATCTGTAACATCTACCAATTCCGTTATTTTGAATCAACGGATTTGTTGAGCAATTATTGAGTCAAGTAAAAAGAAAAAACTTTGTAGTGGAATTTCATTCATTTCATAAAGGAAACTTTCTTTGAATCACTATGGAATCAAATTGAAAATCTTTTCCATTTTTATCGTTTCTTTTTCAATTGTATATAATCCAGTTTCCTTTTTGGATGGAGCAAAGGACCTTATAACAACACCTTTAACCTCATAAAATAAAGTAGTAGGCTCTTTAATTGTACATAATATCTCAAATGCTAAGAAAAAAGTATCGCACGATAGCTCGACGAAATAAAAGCTTTATTTCGGGACAACTCAACTCTAAGACTCTATTATCTTTTCCTTTTAGGTTCTACATATGGCCTTTCCATATTAGGGAATCCCTCTCTTGTATCTAGGTCAAGAAGGAAAAGAACCTTTGGCTGTAATACGACAATGGTTGCATCACGAATATTGATTTCTTTTTTCCCTTTTTTTCTTTGATCGAATACTATCTACCCCTATTATTATTGTACTACTAACCCATTCCTTGAACTGAAAGGATTCGAACAAAAACAAATTATATACAAC